ATCTGTAAAAATCTCATTTTATTTCTTTCGATGAAGAAGGGGAGCCCCCTTCTTATATTTCTACATCTAGGATCCGACTTCTATCATTGATACTAATAGGAAATGAACCATTATGGCAAAGAAAAGTTTGATTCAGAGGGAGAAGAAGAGACAAAAATTGGAACAAAAATATCATTTGATTCGCCGATCTCCAAAAAAAGAAATAAGCAAAGCTTCGTCGTTAAGTGAGAAATGGGAAATTCAAGCAAAGTTAGAATCACTACCGCGTAATAGTGCACCTACACGTCTTCATCGACGTTGTTTTTCGACTGGAAGACCGAGAGCTAATTATCGAGACTTTGGATTATCTGGACACATACTTCGTGAAATGGTTTATGAATGTTTGTTGCCTGGTGCAACAAGATCGAGTTGGTAAGAATAAAAAAATCTTTTCATTTTTTTATTCATTTTTATGATCAGCGATCATAGGACGGTCCCTTTACCATTCTGTATAAATAGTTTATTCTATTTGTACAGATATGGTGGGGGGGCACATTCAATCTTTGTTTGTCCATTAATTGTCAATTCTTCTTTTTATCGCGGGGTAGAGCAACTTGGTAGCTCGCAAGGCTCATAACCTTGAGGTCACGGGTTCAAATCCCGTCTCCGCAACATTTTTGATAAAAACTGGAGTTCAAGAAGAAGAGGGGTTGCTATACTATCACAGTCAACTCTATAAAATGTTTTGTAATATATATACTAATATACTACTATACTATTAATATTCAGTACAAAAAAAGGCAGGGGCGGATAGCGGGAATCGAACCCGCGTCTTCTCCTTGGCAAGGAGAAATTTTACCATTCAACTATATCCGCATTTTTCTTTTTATCGTACTTGATACGTAATATATCGATTCTATTTATACGGAGCTGTGTCTGATATCTATTAGGGGTAATTCAAAATATATATATATAAATATAATAGATATGGAATATCTATATATCTTTTTATTCGATATATTTTCTATTATATATTATATATATAATAATATTTTTTTTCTATATATAATAGAATTCAAATTACGATTTTATATACTCTTTCTCTTTTCATTTTTTTTTCTTTTCATTTATTTTATATTATTAATGAGTAATATGTAATTAATGTTCGAATTAATTGCAATTTTTCTATTTTCTTATTTTTATATTTATCTTGTTTTTTAGTTTTACTATATATCATATTATATTAAGTATAAGATATAAGATTTTTCCAATAAAATAAGTTTGACCCCTCCCTATAATAATTATGTTTTCGTTTTCTTTATTTGTGGGGTCTTATATATTCCAAATTAATGTGCCTCACAACCCGAAAGAATTCGGGGGGAGGCGTCATTTCGTTTTTTGATCTAGACTGAATAGTTTCAAGAGATGAGAGAATTAAGAATACCCACTAGAAATACTAATCCAATCCATAATGATGTACCGGAAAATACAACATTTTTGTTACTCGACCAACCTTCCGGAGAAGCAAATACAACGGGTACACTAATCAATAAAATGGATGAAGTAGCAATTAATGCAAAAACAGCTAATTGGAAAGCAATAGTCATGTTTCTAATCCTCCAATTTACCAACAAAAGAACTATACCATTTGATCCCCCCACCCCTTCCTTTAATCGACAAAAAATTGGTAATGTAATAAAAAACGCATTATGGAGGGTTTTATCATGAATCCATTGATTTTATATGACACCCCTTTTGAGGCATGGATCGCGGGTAGTTTTTTTTTACTTCACAAAAGGGCATGCTGGATCATGCATATATATACAGATAGAGAACTAGACCAATAGATTCACACTGGATATCTTTACCATAGATAGATAAAAAGGGTATCAATTCGTATGGTCATGTTCTATTCAGTGGAATAAAGATAAAATAGAAATTAGCTTTTGGAGAGATGGCTGAGTGGTTGATAGCCCCGGTCTTGAAAACCGGTATAGTTCGAAACAAAGAACTATCGAGGGTTCGAATCCCTCTCTCTCCTTTTTCTTGGCGAATGCATTTTTTTATTTTCTTGATTTTGGTTGGCTCGGTTTTTTGGGGCTCGGCTATATCACCACTTAGCCGAGCCCCAAAAAAGATTAGATAGAAATGAATTGAAAAGAAAATACTTTTTCAATATGATCTGCTCGACTCAACCCAATATGTATAGTAAAATCAAAGTGATTCCTACGTCAAGCATTGGATTTCATGTCTCAATTAAGAGGAGTCATGGAAAGAACAGGTTCAAAATCTCGATCAATTCCTTTTTCAAATCCTGCGGCAGCTGCGCGAGCTCTTCCCGCGTGCCATAAATGACCTACGAATAGGAAGAATCCTAGAACAAAATGAGAAGTAGCTAACCAACTTCTAGGAGAGACATAATTGACTGCATTAATTTCTGTAGCTACGCCACCTACGGAATTTAAAGAACCTAAAGGAGCATGGGTCATATATTCCGCGGAACGACGTTCTTGCCAAGGCT